TTCATTCAACTGCCAAATCTTATGAATTCGGGTCGATTGGATCGAGTGAAAAATCCTATTGTTTTGGTTGTGGACTCAAGGGTTCAAGTTCAAACATGTTCTTTGAAGAAATATATGAGTTCTATTATAATAGAAAAAAATATGTTTTTTTTATTCCATTTAAGTAAATCGAGAAAAGGAAAAACATAATAAGAAATGACACTCCTATCATAGGAATGGAAATAGCCTTGTTGCTGCTTCAATAACAAGCATTTTCGTTTTCAAATCAAATAAATCATTTGATTTATGATTCATTGGAACAAGGAATGGCCTGGCTAGGTACTGGCCAGGCCGGGGGAATAAAAGAAAGAACTTTTCGGACGAAATCAAAGAGGTACTCTTTCTATTGGAGATATCGGTTTCGAATCATTATCTAAAGGGAATTGATGATTGATCAAATTCGTCTATATTTATAGAATAAAGAAAGATAAGGAAAAACTTTTATCAACCTTTACTTCACGCGTCACATATGAATTATCCTTTTAAAATTGGGAGAGATGGCTGAGTGGACTAAAGCGGCGGATTGCTAATCCGTTGTACGAATTATTTGTACCGAGGGTTCGAATCCCCCTCTCTCCGTTTCTTATGATCACTTGATATTTCCCTTTCGAATTCGAAAAAATCTCTAACCCCCTTTCTCATAGTTAAATGTATGGAATGGAGAAAGAAAATCCTAAGAAAATTCAGAAATCGAGCAAGGAAAAACCCCTGATTTTTTTATTCATCACGTCCAGGATTACGTCCTGGATCATTAGATAGGAATCCGAAGATGAAGAGAGAAACAAAGAATATCACTACTGTGTAAACGAAGAGTTTGAGAGTAAGCATTACACAATCTCCAAGATCATTTTGGGGGAAATAGGGGAATAGATTCTCCATTTTTGTACCACATATTCCGTTTTGACACCAAGAAAAGAAGCGGTTTCTAGAAAACATAAGGAATTTGCAGGAATGCATTTGTAATAAGATTCTGATTCTTTCGTTAACAAAATGATCTCTCATACCTACAATTAGGTATTGTAGGGACCATACATAGGGTCTTCGACCCCCAGAAGGAATGAAGAAATGAGGTGATTCCGATTCATCTCGGTTATCCAAAAGAATTTCCATGTTTGAGTCGAGGGTTCATTATCTGATCTTATCAATTCTTAAGAATAGAATTTTTTTTTTATCGAATAAATCATGAATGTTTCTAAGACAGTATTAAAGATCTCATCGAAAACTTACAGCAGCTTGCCAAACAAGGGCTAAGAGAAAAAAGAGCACAGGTATGACTGGCATAACATCTACGATTGGATTGAAAAAAGCATAAGCTTCGGGCAATTTGGCGAAGAAAAAGCTACTCGAATGAAGGGCAGAATTAAGACAGATCAAACTAAAGATATTAAGCATAACAAACATTTTGTTCTTGGAGAAAATTTCATTATTATTGGGTTATTGATATAAGGGGAAAATGAAGAAAGAAGGGAAAGTAGGCCGCAAAATCTTTCTTTTTCTTTGAACTCCCTCAATCAAAAATCCTTCAATTCTCAAATGAGAATAGAAGGAATCATACCTTACATACAATATCTTAATTGAATTATATGTAATGATCAATAAATTCATTTTGATTCTACATCTACATGCGTAGAATCATAGCAACAACCAATTCAATAGATATTGGGGCTGGAATTGACGAACAACCAATACCGATATTAGTGTTTATCGGTGTCGAATAGAAATAAAAATGGGGCGTGGCCAAGTGGTAAGGCAACGGGTTTTGGTCCCGTTACTCGGAGGTTCGAATCCTTCCGTCCCAGACCAATTCTATCATAACAAAGATTGTTCTTTTTAACAATCTTCTGTTTAAGGGTGTAATGTTGGATACAATGTGATCCAATCTTTCTTTGTGATTTCTAATGATTCTTCTATAGAATCATATCTTCCCTTTCGATTTTGTTTCTCACAAACAAACGGATCGAGTATCAATGACATGTGGATGGAAATAAATATCTTTTTTGATATAGGTAGGATGGGAACAAAGATCAAAGTGAAATTCAAAAAAAAAAAAACTGGGTGGGCCATTCAGCATATGTTCGCCCCCTCGCCCATATTCATATTGAAGGTTAGTTAGTCATTTGGATAAACTTTATGCCCCATATCTATGATATTTGGATTCTCACATGATGCATTCTGAGTCGAAATGCGAAATAAAAGAGAAGTCTCTACCTTCCCTAAAGTAAATATAAATAAAGATAGGGTAGACAAAATGACTAATTCTATGTGGATCCTGAATCCTAAAAAACGGGAGGGTTCTTGGTATTAATTCCATCGCTGGAATTAAAGCTCCTGAGACTGGGGTGGGACAAAATCAAACAAAATAGTAACAACGAATTGATATGAACCCATTTTGCTTTGTACTTATACAAGACAGGATAGCATCCCATAAGAAGATCCTTTTAAATTGGCTTTGGGTATGATTCATGATCCCCATGGAATTCGTGTCGATATGAGTTAATCCGCAAAGGAAAGGAAGGTATCAATTTCAAGACCCTTGTCATCCGGATCTTATTAACAAACAAGAAAATTCAATAAGGAACAGATTATTTTCTTTGGACCTAATTTCTTTTATTTTGTATTTGATTTGGCTCCAATGAATAATTGGAAATCAATGTAGCGATCAATTGGGGGAGGGGGGAGATTCATACACTCACTTTACTTTATGGAAAGATTCCTGAATCTGAAGTAAGGAAAAATCTGTAGAAAATGAACCATGCCTATATGTATTGTTATTGTTCTATTTCAGTGATCAGTGACACCGGTGTTTCAGTTTTGGCGAAAAAGATCTGCGATCCCTTAAATACCCACGATTACCCCCGGTAACACTTGTTTGGTGTATCTGATGAATACGATAAAATCAGATGAAAGAATACCTGAAAGAATACCGACCTTAATCTTTTCTTTCATGAGCCCCTTCTATCCATCCCCAAGAAAACAAAACAATTGGATTTGTTTCTTGACCCATTTATCTGGTTTAAATTATTGATGATTCAATCGGAAAGGAAACATAGAGGTCTCTTATGATGATCAAACTCGCGTCTGATTTAATTAATCAGATATCCGCTAAACATTTTTAGATCCTCGTTGTACCGACTTGTTGATGGATTTAGAGATTCAATTCAGTCTTTACTGGAAAACTTATTTCCAGTAATGATGTCGAAGTAGGAAATTCTTGAAATTGTTTTTTATGATTCCTTATAAATTCTTTCTACTCGAAGAAGTGTGACATTGGTGAATCTATCCTATCGAGTCACTTGCGATCTTTCCCGGTCATTGGAATAGCTTATTTGGTTAATGACTCATTCTGTTCCGGTATCGGTAATCTAATTAAAGACCCTTCTTTAGTTTTAGTTGTTTGAGAAAGAATTGGATCTTTCATGATTCATCATCCCTAACAATCTGTTGAAGATGTAAAGAAGTGTTAAGCAACGCATTTCTTCGTGTTTTTTATAAATGTGTTTCATTCTTCTAATAAAATATGGGGTTAAATTATATTCTTGCTGAGACTTCTCCAGATCCATATATGAAAATGAAAGTATGGAGGACTTCATATACTATATACCGATTGAGCCAATGACTATTCATGATTCCATATTGAATCAATTCCATACCGGTCCAAAATTAGAGGAATGTTATGGTAAAACTTCGTTTGAAACGATGTGGTAGAAAGCAACGTGCGACTTGAAGGACATTATTGGCTGTGGATTCTTGTACCCACCATTTTATATATCAAAGAAGATGCTCTCGGCTCGACATAGTTTGTTCTATTCCACTAGGACCCCAATTTTGGGGTTGTAATAAAATAATATAATTATAATATAGCACATGATGGAGCTCGAGCATAAAGAATTGGTTCATTTAGCAGAGAGAAGGATCTAGGGTTAATGCCAATCAATAAGTTGGAACAACTTCGTAAGTATATCTTCGGTATAGAAATTGAAAGGATCAAGTTCGAACAAGTAAAAAAAAAAGTAAAATGAATTTGTCGAAATAGTTTTACCAATTCCGATCAAAAGTGTATCACAGGGGAATCAATCGTTTCCATAGAACGAAATAACAAAAGGTATGTTGCTACCATTTTGAAACAATTAAGGATCACCGAAGTAATGTCTAAACCCAAGGATTCAAAGCAAAGATAAAATAAAGGATACCGGAACAAGGAAACACCGTTTTCAATTGTCTCAACAACTAGATCAGAATGGGGAAGAAATAAAATCGATTCTAGGCGAGACAAACAAAAGAGGTTAGAGACGGCTCAATAAATGTCTAAGGATTTCCCTTCGAGCTCTTTGAGAATTACCCAACTTGAGTTATGAGTACGAATGAGATTTCTTTTTTTTTTTTTTCAGGAAGGAAGAACAAAAAAAAAATGACTCAAATCATAGTCTAATTGATGATTTTGTGGATCTATTTGCCACTACAATACATAAATTCGAATCATTCTTTTTCGAGCCGTACGAGGAGAAAACCTCTTATACGTTTCTAGGGGGGGTTGTTCATTTATGTCTATCCCAATGAGTCATCTATCGAATCGTTGCAATTGATGTTCGATCCCGAAGAGAGGGAAGAGATCTTCGTAAAGTGGGTTTTTACGATCCGATAAAGAACCAAACTTATTCAAATGCTTCCGCTATTCTATATTTCCTTGAAAAAGGCGCTCAACCTACAGGAACTGTTCATGATATTTCAAAGAAGGCGGAGGTATTTAAGGAATTTCGAATTAATCAAATGAAATTAATGAAATAAAAAAAAGGGGGGGCCAGTATCTAGCTTTGTCTAATTGTTTCTCCACCATTCCTTATTTTTTTTTTCTCTATTCTCTATTCATTGTTGCTCTCACATGACCCCGTATCATAGAACTATAAAAAAATATCTTCTCTTGATATGAGACAGATAGAAAAAAGATTGAGTGAATAGATGAAATAACTGGGAAATTATGGGATTACCATCAATCAGATGGTTTTCGTTGGGACTCCACCAACAAACAAAAGGTCAATCTTGCTTATTGTACCTCTATTGAATAAATATTGAATAAACCCGACATTTTTTTCCTACCGGAATTCCTTATTTATTTCCCCACTCATACTTCATCCCTTATCTATGTTGTAGTGTCACTCCAACACAAGTCCTTGTTTTATTTATTGAATTGGTTTTCTCAACATTCAATTCATATTGACAATGGTGTATCGAACAAATATAATTCGATCGTGGATAAATAGATCTATTTATCCACATTTCATAAGTTTGTTTCTTTATTTCACTCAAACGATGGGTTCGTCAATTTCGTTGTGACACAAGAAGTATCTTAGTTAATATAATGAAAAACAAAAAAAAAAATAGAGTATGGGTAGTCTATCCATTTTTACATCTATTTAGATTTTCTCTATAATTTATCCCAGAATCCGTTGTATTTTCATCTGATCTCTGTTCATTTTTATGTTCACAATTGATCATCAAATCTTTCTTTTTGATCTGTTGCTAGTTCAATGTTTTGACGAGGTCGGGCAATCGAATCTCTTTATTTATTTTTTATTCCGATCGTATCTACACACCCTATTTATATGGGTTGCTAACTCAACGGTAGAGTACTCGGCTTTTAAGTGCGGCTATGGTCTTTTACACATTTTGATGAAGCAACGGATTCGTCCATACCATTGGTGGAGTTTGTAAGACCACGACTGATCCTGAAAGGGAATGAAAGGAAAAAACAGCATGTCGTATCAATGGAGAACTCTTAGAATACTTCATCCTTAACGGATCGATACAAAATCTTGTTTTGATTCTTTTCTTGGAAAGGGGTCAAATCAATTCAAGTTGGGTCGAGTGAATAAATGGATAGAGCCCTATAGCTCCAATTATAGGGAAACCAAAAGCAACGAGCTTCTGTTTGTTCTTAATTCGAATGATTACCCGATCTAATTAGACGTTAAAAATATATTAGTGCCTGATGTGGGAAAGGGTTCTCTTGTGAGTGGATCATCAATTCCTTTTTTTTTTCATGAATCCTAACTATTCTCTATTATGTTCTCTATTATGTAGTGGAGACGAATGTGTAGAAGAAACGGTATACTGATCAAAATTCATTATTCCAAAGTCAAAAGAGTGATCGGGTTGTAAAAATAAAGGATTTCTAACCATCTCTTGTAACTATAACGAACATAAATAAATTGGATGGAAATAGGATCCGTTGATTGTCCTTTCTGGCTCCGGGGTATCTATTCTTTTCTTACTATATACCTTGTTCTGACCGTATCGTACTATGTATTATTTGATAACTCAAGAAATCCCCCATTTGGTTCAAGTGTAATTTCAAATGGAAATGGAGGAACTACAAGGATATTTAGAAATGGATGGATTTCGGCAACAATACTTCCTATATCCGTTTCTATTTCAGGAATATATCTACGCGCTTGCTCATGGTCATGCTTTAAATGGATCGATTCTTTATGAACCGGTGGAAAATTTAGATCATGACAATAAATCCAGTTCACTAATTGTGAAACGTTTAATTACTCGAATGCATCAACAGAATCGTTTGATTATTTCGGTTAATGATTCTAATCAAAGTCGATTCGTTGGGCACAACAATCATTTTGATTCTCAAATGATATCGGAGGGTTTTGCAGTCGTTGTGGAAATTCCATTCTCGCTGCGATTGGTATCTTCCCTAGAAGAAAAAGAAATAGCAAAATCTCATAATTTACGATCTATTCATTCAATATTTCCCTTTTTCGAGGACAAGTTATCACATTTAAATCATGTGTCAGATATACTAATACCCCACCCCATCCATCTGGAAATATTGGTTCAAACCCTTCACTCTTGGATACAAGATACTCCTTCGTTGCATTTATTGCGATTCTCTCTCTACGAGTATTGGAATTCAAATAGTCTCATTACTCCAAAAAATTCCATTTCCCTTTTTTCAAAAGAGAATCAAAGATTCTTCTTGTTCCTCTCTAATTCTCATGTATATGAATGTGAATTCATATTCATTTTTCTCCGTAAACAACCCTTTCATTTACGATCCAAATCTTTTGGATCCTTTCTTGAGCGAACACATTTCTATGCAAAAATAGAATATCTTGTAGTAGTGCTTTGTAACGATTTTCAGAAAACCCTATGGTTGTTCAAAGACCCTTTTATGCATTATGTCAGATATCAAGGAAAATCGATTCTGGCTTCAAGGGGGGCTCGTCTTCTGATAAAGAAATGGAAATCTCACCTTGTCAACTTTTGGCAATGTCATTTTGACTTGTGGTCTCAACCGGCCAGGATCCATATAAAGCAATTATATAATCATCCCTTCTATTTTCTGGGCTATCTTTCAAGTGTACGACTAAACTCTTCGGTGATAAGGAGTCAAATGCTAGAGAATTCGTTTCGAATAGATACTGCTATTAAGAAATTCGAGACCGTAGT